GGAAGTTCGATGTGTCTGGAAACTCGGGAAAGACAATGGATTCGGGTACCGTTCTGATCGCCTCTTTCATGATCTTTTCTATAGGTAGAACTACTGTGAGCGGTCTAAACTTCGACCCTTATTTCTTTCTTCCTATTGTCAGGAGCAAAGCCCGTTTTTTGCTCCCTCATTGGATAGATCAGGGGCCCTCCTGCCGGCCGGAACGAAACGATCTTTCAGGAAGTAGTCCAACCCCCCTCGGGCCCGGCGCCTGACAAGAGGGGGCGGGGCTCTCTCCAACCATTCCGAAGAGCCGAGATCTCGTAAAGGAAAAATGAGCCAGCGCAGGTTTGGACGTGAATCAGTTCAGTGAAGTAAGGGAGCCTTGCCGATAGGCGGCTCATGGCTCGCGGCTTGTCTTCGCTCGCTCGCTCTCCGTGCGTAAGAGCGAGTTTCGTAGACATCAAAGCACTCGCAACGTCGAAATTGCTTAAGGGAACGAGCATTGAATTGCGTCAGGGCAAAGCACACTCGCAAAGCTTTGGCTTTGCACAAAGCACGCACTCGCAAAGCGTGAAAAGCACTCGCACGCAAGTCAAAGCACTCGCACACTCAAAGCACTCTATCGCAAGTCAAAGCACTCGCACACTCAAAGCACTCGCACGCAAGAGAGCTTTGCTCATTTGGGCTTTGCACTAAGTTCAAGCGCTCGCAAGTCAAAGCACTCGCAATATACGCGAGGCTTTGCATTAAGTTCAAGCGCTCGCAAGTCAAAGCACTCTATCGCGATGCTTTGCATTAAGTTCAAGCGCTCGCAAGTCAAAGCACTCGCACGCGATGCTTTGCATTAAGTTCAAGCGCTCGCAAGTCAAAGCACTCTATCGCGATGCTTTGCACAAAGCGCTCGCAAGATAGCTTTGCTCGCGACGTTGAGCTTTGCTCCCTCCCTCCCGACCCTTCCATCAAGTGGTTGCTCATCAATTGACGTGACGTGACGTGACGTAGGTTACCTTTTGAATCAAAGTAGCGACGAAAGAAAGGATTGGGATAGATTTGTCCAGCCGTCCGAGTCACTTCCTCCCATGTCCGAAGTTTTGGAACGAATAGCGAGTGAACTAGGTAGCAGGTCTTCCTTCTCGAGCTTCTATTTCTTCCGTTAAGGGAGATTCGGGAAAAGATGGAATAAGAAGACGTGTTTCCAGAACGAACAAGATACGGGTTGAAAAGGGGGAGTTAGCAAAGTTGGACAAGATTGGAATGGGCATAGGAACATGTATTGATGTACCAGATCGGCTAATGCTCCCAGGTTGATGCGATGTATTCCACCAGTGGACGGAAGACTTAATTATTGGTATATCGATCGGTCCAGCACGGATTGAAATAGGAGCCGGTTCGACAGGAAGCTTTTGAAAACGCAGTGCACCCAGGTAAATAAGGAACGAGATGAATACAGAGGTTAAACGAGCATCCCACACCCGAAAGGTGCCCCACATAGGTCTTCCCCGAAGCCCCCCAGTAACTAAGGTAAACAACGTAGAAAAAGCACCTATTTCTGTACCGGTTCCGGAAGAGCGAAGAAAAAGGGGATGTTTTGTTAATGGGAACAAGGAACTGTTTATAGCCGTTGCGATATAAACTATTATACTCATCCGAGCCGCAGGAACGTGTACATAGGGAATCCGAGAATTTCCACCTTGTTGAAGATCTGGTGGTGCTACCCGAAGACTTGAATGAATAGCCATCGCTGTTAAGAACCACCGAGATCCAATGAGAATTTGCGCGTAGCTTCTGGTCTTTGACATAAAGAAAGAAGGTTGTAATAACGAAACGGACATGTGAGAATTTTGTCCTCGCGAAAAAGAAAGACATGGATGTCCATATGGAATCCAAGTCTTTCGCATGGGAGACTACCTTTTTCAGGGAATTCCCTTGCTTTGTTTTCGCTTCGCTCGTGCGTGGCACTCCTTGCTTGCGGAGCGGCATACCGGAAAAAGAAGGATTGACTTTCTATATGATATGTCAGTCAGCCCGTCACCGGACTACGAACAAGGGCCTTGAACTTTTTTTCAGGGCTTTATCAAAAAAGAAAGAAGGCCTTTCGCGTTGATGTAGTGCCGGTACGCTTTCTATAAAAACTGGTAAGCCGTCTTCTTTATAGTAGTCGCGAGCGCAGCAACAAACAGGCTTAGCCACTTAGTGGCTCTTGGTAAGCAAGCTACCTTGCATAAAAAAGCTCGAAGCTTACGCATACCTAACCCATCATGCCTCCTTGGTAGAAGCTAGTCGCCAGAAGCCAGAAGGAGGAAGTGAAGCGAAGTGAGTAAGCAAAGCACTGAGTGAGCCGAGCAGTAAGAGCGAAGACACTGCGAGTGGCTTCTTTCTTAGTTTAGTCGCTTTCCGCTCCACCCGCAAACTCGCTCGCACTAATGGGGCTCTTTACGAAAAGTCTCGTCTACACTATACGCTCGTTGTTTAAGTTGACTCCGCGATACAACGTCACGTCACGTGACGTGACGTTGGCCCCTCGTATATTTGTCCTATCCAAAAAAGCCCACTCTCCCCCTTTCACCTCTCCCGGCACTAACGAAAGCACTAAGACGGGGTACGAAGTCTTTCTTTTCCGTCGGTGCTCCATGTTCAGGGGGGTGCACCCCAAGACGTCGTGCCATAAATGGCCCCACCCGTCACCCTTAAACGAGTTCAGCGATAGCACTCCTTGGAGTGGGCACCTTCTTCACTTCGCACGGGCCTAGACCTTTTGAATGGGAAAACCTGACGCAACGGCCAAGCTCCGCTTCCAGTCCGTGTCTTTTTCAGCAAATTTGCAGCAACTCCCTACTTCGTACCCCGACCCAAACAAAAAACGGAATCAAAAACGTGATCTAGGCCAACTCGCTTAACTAGTCATTTTTGCCTCTGACAAGAAAGGCTTTGATGACGATTGCCAGTCCTGGAGGTTGATTAACGAACTTCGGAACGTCGACTCCACAGGTCCTCCCACTATCGAGGCAGAAGTACATAGGGCTGTCGCTCATCACTATCGAACAAGAAAATGGCAATCCAATGCCAATTTTGCGACAAAGGGAATAGCGGGTTTAGGCCACTGTTCTTCTAACGCTAAGAATAAGAAAGAAGAACGGCGGGGCCCAGATCATGGTACGCCGAATCATGAATGCGAGGAGAAGGAGTGCGGAAGTAGGCTCACATGTTCCGTCATTCGTCAGTGTCTTTCTTGGGGGGAGGCAGACTGATGGTGATTGGTAGGCGATGACCAAGCCCTTGACGTTGGTTTACAACGAGAATCTAATCGGATGCCAGCGTTGTAGAAGAAAAAGAATGAAATGTCAATCTACAAGAAAAGAGCCACAGCTAGCGGCAAGGATAAGCGACTATCTAATCGGATGCCAGCGTTGTAGAAGAAAAAGAATGAAATGAAATGTCAATCTACAAGAAAAGAGCCACAGCTAGCGGCAAGGATAGCTGACCGTCCGAACGGAAAGAGATCTTGATTGCAGGAGCGAGAGCCCCAGGAAGGCAGACGTCGAGGCACAAGCACGAGCTACAAGAAAGACGGACTGGACTTGTTGCCTAGCCGTCAAAGGCCTCAGAGCCAACGTCAATTGATGAGCAAAGCCCACAAAGCACTCGCTTTTCAGTGCTCATGACGTACAATTGACGTCATGAGCACTTCAAAGCGAGTGCTTTGATCACTGCTACGGTAGTGGCGAACTGAGCAATTCACGTCTCACTTTTCACTGACGGACGACGGATGTTTGATCCAAACTCTCGACCTCCGATCGAGCAAGCAACTAAGCCAAGCAACCTAACCGCTAGTTGGCTTGGAGTGCCGCTTTCTGTTAATGCCTAATCTAATTCATCTTAATTGCGCTCTTTCTTTTGTTTTGTTACGCGAGAAGGCCGGGCAGGCAGAGCGGCCCGTACAGAAGGACCGGCTCCTCTATTAGCCGTACAGAAAAGAAGGTCCGAACCGAAGGACGACCGGTCTTTACTTTCTAAGTAGACGGAAGAAGCGAATCCGCCCCGCTAAAGAAGGACCGGCACTCAATTCAATAAGGTCAGGTGGGGAAGCGAAGGTCCCGAATGAAGGACCGAAGCTCCCTTCCAGGAAAAGCGAAGCGCTATACGCTATAGAAGTCAGTCAGGCTTCTTCTGTCTATCAGAAGCGAAGGACGAGCGCTGCGAAGGACCGAAGGTCTGTACTCATTACGCGTTGCCGGTCTGTACTCAGCGGTCAGCGGCTTGTTTGACTGTAGCTAGCCTTTCCGGTGACGCGGCGCGGCTTTGACAAAGACGGTCAAGAAAATGCGTATCTTATATATAAGGAAGGGGCAGCTACGTACAAGAAAGAAGGGAAAGCGGCGAGGCGTGCTGCTACTAATAGAAGAGAAAGGCGTGCTGCTACTATGAAAGAAGAAGCGAAGGTCAGGAACATCGACAGAGGTTTGAAGCATTTATTTGCAGAAAGTCCTCTGTGGAAGAAGAACGGATCCTAACAAGAAGATCGATTCAGTCAAAAAGAAAGATGACTCGACCAAGTCAGGAGCTGTATCGACTCCATGAAAGGGAAAAAGATTGGCTCTGAAATTATCCAACCAGAGAATCGATAGTCTCCTGGTTCTCTACAGGTTTGACTATACTGTCAAAGGAATCCTTGGGGATCCTCTTGCATAAGAGAAGAACTTTATACAAGGAGAACCATACAGTTGAACCATCCTTGTCATCACGCCTCATAATCATCTGACGATGAAAACGGGGAATGAGACGAGGATACCCAGATCTAGTTAAGGACACAGGTACAGGAAGAAGACCGGAATGAGGGTCACCTGCAAATGCCTTTTGCAGGGACGAGCTACACTGCTTTAAGTAAAGGTTCTGAAAGAAATTTTAGCCGTAACCTGTACACATTAGCAGCAAAGAGGTAACCAGCAATGCAGACTTCCTTGGTAAAGCCATCGAAGACCACCAACAAAGCACTCGCAACGTCGAAAGGATGCGTTAGGGAACGAGCATTGAATTGCGTCAGGGCAAAGCACACTCGCAAAGCTTTGGCTTTGCACAAAGCACGCACTCTATAAGCCCTACGCTTTGCGAGTGCGTGCTTTGTTATTGTGCAAAGCCCAACTTGATGGAAGGGTCGGGAGCAAAGCTCAACGTCGCGAGCAAAGCTCAACGTCGCGAGCAAAGCTCAACGTCGCGAGCAAAGCTCAACGTCGCGAGCAAAGCTCAACGTCGCGAGCACTCTTGCGAGCGCTTTCACTTAATGCAAAGCATCGCGTGCTGACTTGCGAGCGCTTAATGCAAAGCATCGCGTGCTGACTTGCGAGCGCTTAATGCAAAGCATCGCGTGCTGACTTGCGAGCGCTTGAACTTAATGCAAAGCATCGCGTGCGAGTGCTTTGACTTGCGAGCGCTTTCACTTAATGCAAAGCATCGCGTGCTTTTAGTGAGAGAGTGCTTTGACTTAGAGCGTTTCACTTTGTGCAAAGCCCAAACGAGCAAAGCTCTCTTGCGTGCGAGTGCTTTGAGTGTGATATTGCGAGTGCTTTGACTTGCGTGCGAGTGCTTTGAGTGTGCGAGTGCTTTGACTTGCGTGCGAGTGCTTTGAGTGATAGAGTGCTTTGACTTGCGTGCGAGTGCTTTGACGTGCGAGTGCTTTGAGCGATAGAGTGCTTTTAGTGAGAGAGTGCTTTGACTTGCGTGCGAGTGCTTTGACTTGCGTGCGAGTGCTTTGACGGTTCGATCTAAGATCACGTCTGTTTGGGGTGGGGCATGCATCTTTGATCTATAATCAATAGCAGTCCTGAGATCTCCATTTTGCTTAATGACGGGCACTAACCTTTCAACCCATGTTGAATGAGCAACTGGCCTGAGAAACCCTGCATTTTCGAACTTCTTGACTCTTCCATTTGAGGGATATGATCTTCTTTTATCCTTCTTGGCGGTTGTGCAACCGGTCTTGCATCTTTCTTAATGTGTCAATGATGGACAGCTACGTCGGGATCTAAACCGGGCATCTCATCATAGCTCCATGCAAAACAGTCTTGAAATTCGTACAGAAGGTTGATCATAGCTGCTGCTTGTTGCTCATCTAACTTCTGACTTAGGAAAGTCGGCCTGTAATCTCCTTCTGAGCCCAAATTCACTTCGTCGAACTCATCAGCTGTGCTGTTCATTTCATCTGAGAAAGCAAAAATGCGTCATTCGGGTGTCCTTGCAGCGTCGTCAGCTTCATCAATCTCGTACATAAGGGCGACTGAATGGTCATACTCATTAATACGCTATTTCTACTCATCATTCACAACATTCTTACCGTCAACAGTGAAAAATGGTTCTTGTTGCATTCGATCAACTTCTCTTCCAAAGGTTCCTCGAAGATTGGGAGTGTATATATGGAAACGACTGATTCTTCGGCATCGACCATCATACAGTGCCGAAGGTTGTCGCAATGTCGATGAACTTCTTTTCAAACGAGAAGGTGATCGTCGTGAAGGGGGAGGCAACAAGTTGGGCGAGTCAGAGACTCCATCTTTCCAATATCCGGTTCGAATTGGATTGGTTCCTATTGACTGAGTGCCTCTTCTTCGGGATAGTTGGTCGAAGGTACTTGTAACCATAAGGTCTTGTAGAGTTCTCCTCAGTAGCACTTCCCGAATCCACTTCTCGAGCGGAGGACTGTTTGCAAGGTGTATGAAAAAGATCCTGACAATAGTCAGTGCCGAACCGGGACAGCTTCTGTCGATGCCACTACAGGTCTGGTCAAACTCCCAGACATTGAGCATCCATGTCATTCGATTCATTGACCTCGAAAGGCATAGGATCGGCAGCCATATAGGTCTTCATCCTTGCCGTTCTTCCAATACAATAGTTGAGGCATTGATGGTTGGAACTACTTAGTTTTGAAGGAGCGGATTGGGTATTCCCATCAAGTGTAGTCTTCGTCGACGTAACTGGTTCGTTATCAAGTTCAAGTGTCTTTTTCCCCCTTTTTCTGTTTGTTTTCTTGTATCGTATTTGAGGACCCGACAAGTCGACCCTCGCTAGCATTGAACCGATCTACGGTTCACTATGTCTCAACGCGTCACTTGCAAGCATGCTATCAGGCATGTCGCTGACCAGCGTGATCGGTCACGCTTTGGGTGGCTACTTATGAAACGAGAAAAGTTGAGCTTCTCAAAACCGGACCGGCCTTTTTCCATTAAAGAAAATAGAAGAGCCGGTCTTTAGATGGCCTTGTGCCGTCCATAGCTTGAGTTGGCTATTCCGTCTAAAAGAGGACCGCCTGGTTGTGAGCAAACCGACGAGGAAAAACACGACGATGTATATAACGTCAGAATTGATTGATTGGGTTGGTGTTCCGTTGACCCGCTAGAAAGACGGACTCTCTCATTCAATGACAAAGAAAGAGGGGTTGATGACAAGAACGGGTGAGCTAACACCTTTTGAAAGAAAAGAGTGATTCTTTCTCTCGTTCGTTATATTATAGTTAACCTAACCAAGCCACTACGTACGAAGGACCAACGACGATCTTTGAGTAGGCTAGTTTTCAACATTGCGCATGGCAAGTATGGTAAACCGGCGACTACTATCTATACTATATAATATGGAGGGGGAGTCTTTTTTATGCTTTCCTGATGCAACGAGCAAAGCTCTCTTGCGTGCGAGTGCTTTCCTTAAGGTTCTGGAAATTCTTTCGCCGTGGAGTTCTTTCTGTCGTATGATCTTTTCTCAACACCGCGTTCCTGAGCTTCTTGGGTCTTCCCATTCCTCCCGTCGTCGCAGCTTGCGATGAAGGTGGAGATGAGGATGTGGATCTGGAATGACGACTCTTTTGAGGTCGGTCCATGGTGAATGGAAGATGTGGCCAACTCTAACGAAACTGGAAAATGGGGAGAACCCTTCGAGAGAAGATCACACACTCCTGAGACTATAGAACATAGGACGCACGACAGACCGACGGGATAGACAGAAAGTCTCTTTATTTGGATCTGAACATGGATGGCCACGTTTCTGATGGCTTTTCCAGAGAGATGGATGAGTGAATCAGAAGATTGTCTTTCAGATCTATAGAGTTCCTCTTGACTTCTGACTCAAAACCTCTAAGGAAAAGCAAAAGTGGATTTCTTCTTGGCCCCGTTGACCATACAACCCAAATGGAAGCCATGGTTCAAAAATGCCGAATCTCGTCTCAATCATCATCTACTCTGACGAAAGAAAGTCAGCGAGCCTTTCTTTGAAAGAGCTTTTTTCAGGGGATGAGAAAACACCGGCGTGGCGCTGCTGGATGCTTCTCAGCCATAGAACAGGAAGAGGAGTAAGCCAAAAAAGCAAAAGACCACCCTTTCTAATGACAACCAAGATACGCATAGTGATTCGATCTTTTGAGAAGAAATTCTTGGAAAACCCTTTTGGGGGGCTTCCGCGTTACACACGACAGATTGGATTGCCTGAATCACGAGTCAAATATACTGTGTTACGATCACCTCATATTGATAAAAAGTCCAGAGAACAATTTGAAATGGAAAGAAAGAAACAATTGCTGGTCATCAAAACAGAAACGCATGAATTGCGCAAGAAGTTCTTTCGGTTAAAACGCCGTGCGACTCGGAGGACATCAGACTGATTGGTCAGGCCAAAAAGATTGCCGACGATATGCTCCTACCCCACCATGCGCCTGGCCCTTTACCTGAATGAAGAAGAGGGGGGTATGTATGAAGCGTGGGAAAGAATGCAAGAAGGAAACCTCCGGTTCCCTTAAGGAGTGGCGGCAATACTTGATCAACGCGAGTGAACTGTGCTTAGACGCTTCGTCAAACCGCACCGCATCCACGAGAAGGATGGATGGCTTCCCCTTTCGATGAACGGAATGTGATCTGGGACACGATGGGAGTTTTCGTGCCTCGGTGGGCAAGAGATCACCGGAGTATAGCACCAGATCGCCTTTTCTTGCTGCCATGGGGTCAACCTGTGAACAAGGTAAACCCAATGCAATGGGAACAAAAACGGAAACGGGAGGGTACCGCATTGGGCAGAAGACGATCCAAAAAGCGAAGGCTCACCCTTCACTTCCAAGTTCCGGGTGAGATAGGCGACAGGGAGCCTGACGGCTTCCAACGATAGGCGGCGGGCCGGGCGTAGAAGCGAGTCGCCAGAAGCTTTCGGTAGCTTGCTTCCAAGCCGGCCAATGAGCTTTGCCCTCTGGCGAGCGGAGCAGAACGAGCTCGCTTTGCTATACGAGCAAACTAACTTTCTATAGTGATCTATGATAGTTAGTTAACTATAGAAAGTTCTTTCTATCTTGTTAATATAGCCTCGAGGTCGCTTTGCTCGTTCCGCTTGTGCTTGAGGCCGCGAGGAAGAAAGAGATCTTTGCCGGTGCTGACTTGGATCTCGGGTGACGGAATAAGGCGGCCAGGCGCTCCGCGTGGCTACGAAGAAAGTACGGAGCAGCAGTGCTTGGTCAATCGCAAAGCAAGCCTTACCTAATCATCGTTGCGCCGCAACCCCTGTAGCCTATAGGCGGAGAGTGAGAGTAAGCGTAAGCGAACCAAGGAGGCCAATAACATGATCCCTGGTCGGTCTGTCTGGCAGAATTTCGCTGGCCTCCTTCCCTCACCCTTCGCTAGCGCTTGGAAGCCTGACGGCTCCCTTTCTGCATTTCTTTCTCAACAGGGTGAGCACTTGGGTAGTGATAGCGTAACGGATGGAGCCAAACAAAAGCAAGAAAAAAAGGGTCCTTAATGCAAAGCATCGCGTGCTTTTAGTGAGAGAGTGCTTTGACTTGCGAGGCTTACCGCGAAAGCGGTAGAAGCGAGTCGTAGAAGAAAAGCCAGAAGCGACGAGCAGTCGCGGTCGAAGCTTGGCTGACGCCGATAGGCTAGCAGTCAGCTTGGCTACAGCGAAGCGCTTACCAAGCGCGAAGGAAAGGGCCTTCGCCAGCCACTTGAGCCGTATGCGGGGGAACTCGCACGTGCGGTTCTTAGGGGGGGAAAGCTAGGAGCCTACCCATCCCAATAGCGTATATTTGGAGCTCAATATTCAATCAAATTTGCTTGCAAGACCCGTTCGGATAAGGGCAAACCCCTGATGACGCTTTGAAGTCAGGTCCTTCCTTGCGTTGACCTTTTCCTGCACCTTACTTAATTAACCGGGGGGGTTTCGCCCGCCATGGAAGAAAGAAGGGGGGGCGGGTGAGAGGAAAAGGGGAAAGATCCCCTTTTTCCACCCCACCCCATTTTTGAGGGCTTTCCGGACCTTCGCCCTTTCAGAACCACCCTCACTCCCCCCTTTCAAAGAAGCCCCGCTCCGCTGCGGGGCCCCTCTCTGATAAGGAAGGAAACGACATAATCTCAATTTTACGACAAATCCGGTCCGATGGCTGTTCTCCACTAACCACAAGGATATAGGGACTCTATATTTCATCTTCGGTGCCATTGCTGGAGTGATGGGCACATGCTTCTCCGTACTTCTTCGTATGGAATTAGCACGACCCGGCGATCAAATTCTTTGTGGGAATCATCAACTTTATAATGTTTTAATAACGGCTCACGCTTTTTTAATGATCTTTTTTTTTGTTATGCCGGCGATGATAGGTGGATCTGGTAATTGGTCTGTTCCGATTCTGATAGGTGCACCTGACATGGCATTTCCACGATTAAATAATATTTCATTCCGGTTGTTGCCACCAAGTCTCTTGCTCCTATTAAGCCCAGCCTTAGTAGAAGCGGGTAGCGGCACTGGGTGGACGGTCTATCCGCCCTTAAGTGGTATTACCAGCCATGGAGGAGGAGCAGTTGATTTAGCAATTTCTAGTCTTCATCTATCAGGTGTTTCATCCATTTTAGGTTCTATTAATTTTATAACAACTATCTCCAACATGCGCGGACCTGGAATGACTATGCATAGATCACCCCTCTTTGTGTGGTCCGTTCTAGTGACAGCATTCCTACTTTTATTATCACTTCCGGTACTGGCGGGGGCAATTACCATGTTATTAACCGATCGCAACTTTAATACAACATTTTCTGATCCCGCTGGAGGGGGAGACCCCATATTATACCAGCATCTCTTTCGGTTCTTCGGTCATCCAGAGGTGTATATTCCCATTCTGCCTGGATTCGGTATCATAAGTCATATCGTATCGACTTTTTCGGGAAAACCGGTCTTCGGGTATCTAGGCATGGTTTATGCCATGATCAGTATAGGTGTTCCTGGATCTCTTGTTCGGGCTCATCATATGTTTACAGTGGGCTTAGACGTTGATACGCGTGCCTACTTTACCGCAGCTACTATGATCATAGCAGTCCCCACTGGAATCAAAATCTTTAGTTGGATCGCTACCATGTGGGGAGGTTCGATACAATACAAAACACCCATGTTATTTGCTGTAGGGTCCATCTTTTTGTTCACCATAGGAGGACTCACTGGAATAGTCCTGGCAAATTCTGGGCTAGACATTGCTCTACATGATACTTATTATGCGGTTGCACATTTCCATTATGTACTTTCTATGGGAGCCGTTTTTGCTTTATTTGCAGGATTTCACTATTGGGTGGGTAAAATCTCTGGTCGGACATACCCTGAAACCTTAGGTCAAATCCATTTTTGGATCACTTTTTTCGGGGTTAATCTGACCTTCTTTCCTATGCATTTCTTAGGGCTTTCGGGTATGCCACGTCGCATTCCAGATTATCCGGATGCTTACGCAGGATGGAATGCCCTTAGCAGTTTTGGCCCTTATATATCCGTAGTTGGGATTCGTCGTTTCTTCGTGGTCGTCACAATCACTTCAAGCAGTGGAAACAACAAAAGATGTGCTCCAAGTCCTTGGGCTGTTGAACGGAATCCAACCACACCGGAATGGATGGTACAAAGTCCTCCAGCTTTTCATACTTTTGGAGAACTTCCAGCTATCAAGGAAACGAAAAGCTATGTGAAGTAAAAGAAGAAAAGGTCGCCGGCTGCTACTAAGAACCTAAAAGCACTTTTCCGGCTGGGGCAAAAATGAATGCCACCACTACTCAACGAATGGAATGACCAATTCCGTGCTTTACGGGTGAATGATCTCAACAGAAAGGCTACAAGCCAATGTCTTTTGTATCAGAAAAGAAAGATGATCAATCAAGCCGGCAAGCAAGACAGCTCGCTCAAGGCTATGTTATCGATGACCTGTCCATACGCTCGCTTCTGCCTATGCACTCGCTTCCATGTCCATACGCTCGCTTTCCATCTCGTGTTCGTATCGTCCAGTGCTCGAGTGATCGGATGACGTACACTTTGAACGATCCAAGGATCAAGTACTACGCTCGTACCCTGCTCGAGGGTACCCTTGACTCGAGCTCCTACTTCTTAAGCCTACTTCATGCTCGATTCTGTCAAGCACTCGTATCGGCCTGCTTTCTTTTTATGCTCGACTAAGAAGTCAGCGTCCTATTTGATCGATTAAGTACTGCCGCTCGTATCCGTGACGCTCGAGAAGCCAGTTACGCTCGTACCCCCTTGCTCGAGGGGCCATACGCTCCTTTGACTGATCGAGTCACGCTTCGGCCTTCACTTCCTCCCTTTTGCCAGTTGAACTAATGAAAACGGAGATTGAGAAAGGGGCCAAAGAGAAATTGACTCAATAAGCCACGATTAACCTCTCAAAAAGACTACTAACAAAGAGAGACTAATTACCGCCTCTTCCGAAATCCATTACCTGCCTAATTCATCGATGCCAAGTCGAGGTATTCCCTTAAAGGCCTTCAAGGTCGCCTTCGAACGAATAGGAAAAAAAAAGAAGAAGCGGATAGAGCCTTCATCGAGTGAGGCCTTCGGACATTGATCGATGCCGTCATTGATTCGGCCGTTCCTACAGGAATTTCCTGATCTCAGATCCATACAAAACCCAGAGACGGACCTCAACCAGAAAGGCAAAAAGATGAAGACGCGCGTCTTCTTTTGCTTTTTGGGCGGGCGGCTATTAGGTGGTGGCCGGGCGGGCGCGGGCGCTTTTGAGACAAGAAACCGCTACACCACCTATTCTCTCTGATCAGCCTCTCAACGACATTAATAAGAAGACCTTCGTTACGCAGGGCTTATAGAAGTACTTAAAGTACCCAACTGACGGGATTGGACTCTGGCTTATGGCTTGTCGCTTTGACAGTGGCTTAGCAAAGTGCCTTCTAAGGAATGTAGCTGCTAAGGAATAGAGCAACTAACGACAGTTCGTGGACAAACTCTTTCCGGTCAGAGGGAGCACCTATGGATTCATCCTTTTCCTCCGAATAAGAGACGGACAGAAGGCCATGGAGGAGGAAACGGATACATCGGGGTTGCGGAATGGAGAGTCATGGGTAGATGGATCCGTGTGGCCCTTCCATTCCGGGGTTTGGGGATCGTGGGTGAGCGAATAACGAGGTGAATGCATGATCTAATCCAGGGGAGTCATGGATGGACCACCTTTGAATCGAGCTTGTAGTCCCGTGTGCCTCTCTCCAAAGGCTGTCTGTTTCCACCCTCCCCCTACAGCATCTTCTTCTTCCATCCATTTGCTGATCGTTCTCTCTGCCGCCCTAACTCCCCTTCCTTCTTTCCCACCTGCCCCACCTATAACCAACCACCTATTGGTAAGTGGTGCTGCCTGGTGGTTCCAGGAGTGCTCGACAAACTATAAAAGGAGTAGGGGAGTGCACGCCCCCCGCCCCTCGGAATGAAGGAATACTCAAACCTGCTTAAGCAGTTGGGTGACCAGCCCAAGATGAGGTTGGGAGGGACCAATCTCCTACCGAAATGTCGAAAAGGAAAGGTTCTGAAAGAAAGGATGATCCGATATGGCTCCCACCCCACAACGCGAAGGGAGAAACCGATCCCGGCGGAGGCTCAAATCATTCACCCGCTCGATCCCTAGTTGAGTCCGCCGATTCTCTATTCGATGCCTTACCTCGACAGATAGGGGGGGGGGAGATCCCCTAGTGGTTAAAGGAAGAAGATCGATCGTCTCGTCTGCTGGAATGGAATACGCTGGTGGAAGTGATGAGGGATGATCGCGATCATCAGGCAAGGTTAAGGCGCGATAAAGGGATAATGAAAAAGCGGATCGTACGCTTTTGGACTTGCTACTTCCGGCAGGGCCGCCTATCTTCCTGGTCGAGTTACCAACATTTTCTCAATTGAAGAACCTTCGGAGCCTACCTGCTAATGATCTTTATGCATCCCCCGCCCGAAGCTTTAACTCCTCCTGCCTTCCGAATCCGGGGCCTCCGAATGCCCCTAACCAGGCCTCCCTTTTCATCTGATGTTGGTCATTCGATCGATGCACGATCAATAGTGGAAGCTTTTCTTCCCGAACAACTTCATTAACAGGACTTCGACAAAGAATGGTGGCCGCCACCGGGGAAAGGATACTCCAGAGTGGTTGTTCGGTCGGCAGCATCCGCAGTGGAACCTCTTCTTCTCGTACCGCCCAATCCAGTTTTCTTCCCGAACAACTTCATTAACAGGACTTCGACAAAGAATGATTTTTTTCCATCCCCGCCCGGCTAATGAACGTTGAAACAGATGAACTTCAAGCATCGCCTATCCAACTATCTATCCCTCAATTAGAGGAGTCTATGTTGGATAGATAGTCCTACTTCTTCTTCTTTTTCTTCTTCCCAACTTGATGAGCAAAGCAAAAATTGATCGGAAGGGTCGGGAGGGAGGGTCGCGAGCAAAGCTCAACGTCGCGAGCAAAGCTCAACGTCGCGAGCAAAGCTCAACGTCGCGAGCAAAGCTCAACGTCGCGAGCACTCTTGCGAGCGCTTTGTGTAAAGCATCGCGTGCTGACTTGCGAGCGCTTAATGTCAAGCATCGCGTGCTGACTTGCGAGCGCTTAATGCAAAGCATCGCGTGCTGACTTGCGAGCGCTTAATGCAAGCAAAGCATCGCGTGCTGACTTGCGAGCGCTTAATGCAAAGCATCGCGTGCGAGTGCTTTGACTTGCGAGCGCTTTGTGCAAAGCATCGCGATAGAGTGCTTTGACTTGCGAGCGCTTGAACTTAATGCCCAAATGAGCAAAGCTCTCTTGCGATAGAGTGCTTTGAGTGATAGAGTGCTTTGACTTGCGTGCGAGTGCTTTGACGTGCGAGTGCTTTGAGCGATAGAGTGCTTTTAGTGAGAGAGTGCTTTGACTTGCGTGCGAGTGCTTTGACTTGCGTGCGAGTGCTTTGACGGTTCCCTGCCAAACAAATGATCACGGGCGGAAAACCTTGATCTTGACGGCGGTGGAGGGGACGACTACGAAACGGCAGAATCCAGAGGGGTCGGGTGTCAGGGCTTCACTCTTTTGAAGGTGGGGCATGAAAGACTATGGTGGAATCCCCCATCTCCCGATCGGTACTAGCAGCATCATAACCTTGTATAGGGTCTACCAACTCTTCTGTGGATCTCAGATGACCTTTTCTCCCAGGCAACTTCATGTATAGAGCCTTCTGTTGATGGCTCAGTGAGGCCCCCGGCAAATGCTCTCTCTCAAGGCCGGACGAAACCTGTTGATTGGAAGGTCCGGGACGACAATGAATAGAAAGTGGAAAGGGGTAAGTGGAAGTGGAACGGAATGTTCAGCCCTTGAGCGCGTAAGAAAGCAGTTCTTTCCGGCTCCTGTAGAAGAATGGAGTGCTCGCCCGTCCACGGGAAGCTATTTGAATCCCGAACCTTTTTTTCCTAACCAACCAGGGCCCCCTCTCGCCGCTATCCTCAGTCTGAACCCGGAAGAGCTTTTTCCGATGACTGCTTCCTATGTCCCACCTATCCACCGACAGACGAGTGACGTGAGTTGGGTGGATATGATGCTGGTGAATCGGGAATCCGGGGCCGAAAGTGCCCCCTACCTAACTAGGCGAATCCTGGTTCCGTGCCGGGCTCCATCCGATCCGACAGAGTCCGTAGAGGGTCAGAATGATTTGAAAGAACGATGAACGAACGGAGCAGATATAGATAGTGGGGGCCCCGGTGAATGCAATGTCTGTTGTTTCAAGCTCTTCATCGAAGTTTCCGTCGATACATCTTTCTATCTCCAATTATCAGTGGTCGGAGCAGAAAGTCGTCATCTCTGTATTTTGATCCCGCGAGGGAATAGCAATGATACATATGATTGGATATGTTATACGTATGAATGAATGGGCTATCGAGTCGATTGAGATGTTTAGTGAGTCTGCCTATCCCCTATTCAAGCCTACCAGGGAATAACAGGCATCAAGCTCTGATCTAGCTAACGGGGGTGTGGAGGGTCGTCGTAGAAGACTTTTTGTCTTTGGTCTCCTGAAAGCCACCACGAGTGAGATTCTGTAGACTTTTGACAGAAAGAAGAGGAAAACGAGTCTGATTCTTTGTCCCGAAGGTGGAGTAGCTAAGGACAGAAATGCTGCCCAGCAACCTTTCTCCTCTGGTCAACCGAACCCTGTGGAGTCGACGTTCCGAAGGCCCTGACTTTTGACAGAAAGAAGAGGAAAACGAGTCTGATTCTTTGTCCCGAAGGTGGAGTAGCTAAGGACAGAAAAGTACGAATGGAAGCAAAGGATGCAAAGGTTGAGGAGATGCAAATGCAGCACTAAGGGTGTTCCAGGTCCCGCGGATCTGCCCCTGTGCTGTGCCTTGTTGTAGATGCCACGGGATTCGAGATAGCTTGAAAGCTGAGCAGAGGATGCAGGAGATAAGAAGAAGGGGCAGCGGAAGATGGAGATGGAGTCTCTTTCTTGTCTTGAGTGCTTTGTGCCTCATTGGAGAAGATTGAATTCCTCCAGCCCGTCATCACCTTTCGATGCCGAGCTTTCAAAGAAAAAGTAGCGTTCCCTCTTTATATAGAGATCTAACAACCCTAACAGCCGGAGAAGCCCTTCCGGGTCATTAGCTGGGTATTTGGATGCCTTTTCTCGCCTCACTGCATTTCAACATCATTGATTTGAATATAGATATGGAACTGTTTAGTTGCCTTTTTTCCCCTGCATCATAGGTAGATCTGAGAGGTCCCTAGAAGTCACGCTTTCACCAGAACTCGTGGAGGGTGCATTTCCGCCTTTGAGTGCTCGTTGCCATGCCCTCCAGTAACTGAACTTGGATAGAGAGAAGAAAAAGCCTTTGACCCTAACGTCACGTCACGTGACATGACGTCAAAGTGACGTTGGGGCAAGAGTGGCTTCGCTCCTACACCTTCCTACACGAAGGGCTGCTCTTACTCTTAGGAGTTCTCTTTCCCTGTTGCGTCAGTTCTTTCTTCCTAGTTCTTTCTCTCCTAGTTCTTCTCCGAGGACTGCATTTAACCAACCGTCTATGAACTTCTAAGACTGATTTCTTTTTCTCTGATCTTTCATGCCTTACTCTTTCATTCTGTAACAAAAGAAAAGAGATAGGCACCTATTATAGATAATTAGTGGTTTAGCTGTATTGCTCAATCTGTTCCTTCCCCCCTACCCTCTACTCTAGTATGCTATTGACTTCCTTCTGTGATCTGCCAACTGCAATACATAGTTCCAAGGGAATGAAGATAGGACGTTGTGCGGTAACTAGAAGTGAGTATACTAAACCTTCACGACTCTTCACGCCTGCTACTTTGATTGATATTGATGAATGCGGGGTAAGGACTCTTCTTTCTTAGATAGATGTGGGCTAAGGACTGTGTTGACTGAAGCTTTCGACATCCCGGAAGGACAAGGAGAGCATCGAGAGGTTGAATCCATAGTCAATAAAATTGCATAGACATAGAATGGGATTGATGGACAAATGCCAGGAATGAAAGAAGAAAGGCGTTAATCAAGAGCTTAGCGCCCTGCTGCAGTTGGGGAATCCCCTGCTGTTAGCAAGTTTCAGGTTTGACATTAATTAGTGCACATGAAAGGGGCTTACGACTCATAGGTTCTGCCCGTGAATCAGATCTGGGCTGTTCGGGAGTCAATAGACTGTTGCACATTCATCTGACTGACGAATATGATCTAACTCAGAAAGAGAGTATCGGCTAACTGCAATATTGACCGTTTGACTGGTTTTTCATGACGATGATCAGCCTGCTTCAGCATGGAAGATAAGCGACGGAAGAAGAGATCTGAGTTTAGTTAACCCTTGGGCCAGTCCATCTTTAGCATCTCAAGAATGCGCTCTTAGCAAGTTCATCATATAGAAAAGGTGTTGGTTTGCGCAATTGAAGATTCTGGGCTTGTTCTTAGATGCCCAGAATCTTGAGATCCGCCAATAGCCGCCAATTCTCCATCGTCTCAATCCTGATGTTACTCAAATTCACCAGCTTCTGCCTTCTTTGGAATTGCATTTCTCTCTCATAGGCCCAAAGGCCGTAGCTTAGCGAGCGTCTTCGTTAGAAGAACATCGTCACTCAAAAGACGAGACTTGGATCGAGGATCCACGCCTTCCCTTACGGAAAGGTCCGCTCCAACCACCGCTCATGGAATTGTTGAATGAATTTCCTCTGCCCTACCTGACTCACCGGCATCGGGCTCTCGCTTTTCAGTTTGGCTTTGAATTGTCAAATCCCCTCTCTCTCCTTCTTCCTTGCCGGCTATAGAGCCACGGAAGAGTGAAAGGCAGATATTTCAGTTGCTTATTCGCAGGCGTATGATTCGTCTGCTTCTTCAAATGTTGATTCTACAGTGCCAACTTCTGTTCCAGAATCAGTCCCTGGAACAACTGGAAGAGAAACTACAACCTCTGCTGCATCCGCTACTGATGTTTCATTCTATTGTTCTAGAATCACAGACAGCTTTTAGCTAATGGTTATGAAAAGAACATTTCTTTGAATCGATCGAAAGATGCTCGTCACTCGCCCACCGCTCCTCTCTGGAACTATCGCAAAACGTTCTCTCCACCGCCCAACCTCTCTGAATGAAGAGGGGACTCTTTGCCCATAGGGTCACAAGCAAGGGTGCAAGCAACTAGTGAAGCCTGAGCTCTCGATTCATTCATCTCAATCTCCTCTTTGTCAGCTCTTTCTTAACTATTTTCATAACACCTTGATCAAAGCCCTCCGATCGAGTAGTAAAGACAAAGGGAAAGGATTGATTGCAGTTTTTCATCACTATGAAAAACAAAGAAACTCAACGGTCAAAGCACTCGCACGCAAGTCAAAGCACTCGCGCTCAAAGCACTCGCAAGTCAAAGCACTCTATCGCTCAAAGCACTCGCAATATCACGCTCAAAGCACTCGCACGCAAGAGAGCTTTGCTCGTTTGGGCTTTGCACAAAGCGCTCGCAAGTCAAAGCACTCGCACGCGATGCTTTGCATTAAGTGAAAGCGCTCGCAAGTCAAAGCACTCGCAATATACGCGATGCTTTGCACAAAATTCAAGCGCTCGCAAGTCAAAGCACTCGCAATATACGCGAGGCGAGGCTTTGCACAAAATTCAAGCGCTCGCAAGTCAAAGCACTCGCAATATACGCGAGGCTTTGCATTAAGTTCAAGCGCTCGCAAGTCAAAGCACTCTATCGCGATGCTTTGCACAAAGCGCTCGCAAGAGTGCTCGCGACGTTTAGCTTTGCTCGTTGAGCTTTGCTCCCGACGTTGAGCTTTGCTCCCGAAGGTTGAGCTTTGCTCCCGACCCTTCCGTTTGGGCTTTGCACAAAGTGAAACGCTCGCAAGTCAAAGCACTCGCAATATACGCGATGCTTGACATTAAGCGCTCGCAAGTCAGCACGCGATGCTTTGCACAAAGCGCTCGCAAGTCAAAGCACTCGCAATATACGCGATGCTTTGCACAAAGCGCTCGCAAGTCAAAGCACTCTATCGCGATGCTTTGCATTAAGCGCTCGCAAGTCAGCACGCGATGCTTGACATTAAGCGCTCGCAAGTCAGCACGCGATGCTTTGCACAAAGCGCTCGCAAGAGTGCTCGCGACCCTCCCTTCTGTTGAGCTTTGCTCCCGACCCTTCCATCAAGTTGGGGGCTTTTTCTGTCTAATGTTTCGGTCAGAATCTCAGCGGTTGCCTTCTGACTTTGACTCGCGATGTTCAGTTTTGATGTTGTCCTTTTAGGGCTGGGCTTTGATTTTCATATTATCCAATGGGAGAGCCGCTATGCTTCTCGGCAAGTCTCTCCAAATCCTATTTTGCCGACTGGGGTGTGAAGGGGGTCTGGCCTGGGCTATGGTTTGCGTTATGAGGGCGCTCCTAACCAGCGAAGCCGCGCCCTATCTCGGTCATATGGTTTGACCAACAGGGGCGGAGTCGGGGGCTTCAGGCGCATCAAGCTCGTCCTCGTGGAAAGAGGATGCAATTGGGAAGGGTGTGATACCGCCATCTATCAGGCCTGACGAGCGATCCACGGAGCTGCATCCCTACTCACCTGGTCCTGCTCCTCTTCTCGGGAACGAGGAGGAGGGAACTTCTCAGGGCAGTAGCGCCCTTCCTGGGGGGGAGGGCACATCCAATCCCGGCAGAGGCCGGGGAACCTGAAGCCCTAGCCCCGGTCTCTGAGTCCATGGATGCATCCTCATCAGAAGATGCGAGCTCTAGCTCTTCCTCTGATGAGGTTTCTGTATCCGAGGATGAGTCAGAGGGCGAGGTTTCCTCGGAAGTGGAAGAATCTACTCCGTTGGGGCAACTGGGGGGAACGAGAGAAGGATCTCTTTGATCGGGCCCAATCCCTATTGAGACGGGAAGAAATATATAGGGACTGGGAGTACTTCTTCCTCGCACGCAACCTGAACGAGGCTGCCGCCCAAGGGGAGGAGGTGTACAAATTGCGTCTCGACTTGGAGGTGGGAGAAGTCTGGATGATGGAAAAAAGGCCGAACTCAGGGCGATCTGATCTTCTCCGACATTGATCCGACATTGAATGACGTACAATGATTAGTACACAGTTCTCCGCAAAAATCAAGGGTTTCCGTTCTTCTTCTGGAGGTTCATATATCTCCGCTGCCTTCCGAACTCTGCTTGCTTCTCATGGTACGGTTTCCCAACGATCTTGCCCCCACACTCCTCAGCAGAATGGAGTTGCCGAGCGGAAGCATCGCCATATAACTTTGACTGCTCGCTCTCTCTTGCTCTCTCTGTCCCTAGTCAATTTTTTGCTTGCGCTCATCCGGATTCCCCTGCAAGAAAACTACAGCGCGTGATTAACGCGCTACGGCTTGAGCGCTAGCGCGCTCATCCGACCACCCACCGCCCATGTGGAGTGGAGCCCTTTTTCGCTTACGCGCCTCTACAAGAGCCATTATTTCGAAAAGGAAGGCTCCCTTCTACAAAGAGTCGACCAGGCCTTGTAGAAGCGAAGATCGATGTCCGTCCCAGCCAGCCCATTCGACGAAGCAATCTTGGACCCTCTTGGCTGCGCTGTGCTTGGATGCACTAGTCTTCCACACGCCAGCGATGAGATGAAAACCGCCCCCATTCAGTGGTTCCCGTGCCACCACAATGGCATGGCATCGAAAGAGTGACCGGAACCTGTCCCTGACCAGCTCGTGAGTAGCATCCCGCTGCTGGTCGGCACAGCGTAGCGTCAAAAGCAGGTCTTTTTGGATTGCCCCGCTGACCAGGCCTCCTTCCTGCGGAACAGGATTGTCGATATCGACCGAAACAGAAAATCTCTCTTTTTTCTGCAACACTGCCTCTGTTTGAGACGCCCTATCCATTAGGCCATTGTGTTTCCTGCTGCCCTATGAAATTTTGATCTTTTCTTCGCCATTTCAATCAATATATGAAAATGGCAGCTTACTCTTCTTTAGACCACGCAGAAGGTTCCATAGATGCCCGATTCGTTTCCTATATGCGCTTCCGTTCCATCCGACTACACTGAACTCCTCCTAAAAAAGCGCTAAGGGGCCACCCACCCTTTCCCCCTTAGCCCTCTCACTCCCTAAGGAATGAAAGGCCACATCTCACTCTGTCCAAAAAAGTGGAATACGAATGAGATCCACAATGCCATCATTGTATGGCCGATAGTAGTACATGGCTTGACTTGGCATTGGCATCTTTCCTTCTCTTTTTCGAAGCAATTTGACCCCCCTCCCCTATCCTGCCACTTATGACATTAAGAGCTCCAAGGCTGTCAGATATAATGAACTGCTCGGATTATGCAACAGGTCTAGCAGCATACTGAGATCATCTCGAGTTACTATATCCCCGGAGCTGACCTTTTGAGCAAGGCTTTGTGCAACGTCCAACCAGGTGTCTCGCTCACGAGTCAGGGAATCCTTGAAAGCCGACTCCAGAATGAGAGATGCCTTTAAGCGCAAAGTATCCGCGGAATCCATCGGATGCGCCTGTGGCAGGTCGACTTCAGCCAAAAAGTGCGGGATGGGTCGGGATGAAATTGAAATTTCCATTTCATTCTTGTCCAGCCCTACAAAAAAGACTCCTCTTCCTTTTTCTCAGTCCCAGCAGTACTCTTTCTTATTGACGGGAAGGAGAAAGAAAAGCAATCTACTTCAAAACAACAACTGCGAATCAAAGCTTTCCTGTTCATGCCCTATAACCAACCCTTTCTGTCCCTGCCCGGAGCTGGCCTGCCCAGACAACCAGAAGTTGACCTCCTATCAGTACGGATTCGGCTTGGGAGCTCTTGCCTCTTCCTTTGAAAGCATTTGCTATCCTTTCCGTGCCCTAACAATGAGTAATGGGGAGCGGCAGCGAAGGGTAAAGGAATGCCGAAGGTCTTTTTTTCGGCCCGAGCGAGAGCGGTCTTCAGGTGAGATGAGTGAGACCAACAGATCCGACTCATGCGAGTAGTCGAAGAGCAATCTAATCTTGACTTTCAGGTCTTTTTTCGACATCAGTATCTTTCTTCTTTGTGTGGCCTACTCTCAATCAAATCAATCTTTCTTTTCTTTCTTTCCATCTTCTTTTGTTTAATAGCAGGAAAGCAGGCATCGTTTGTTAAGAGAGCGGAATAGAATTGAGAGGTAGCCCGACCACTTCCAAAAGCTGGTAGGCTTAATAGAAAGATATAGAAAAGGCTAAGGGCTTCTATTCTCTTCACTTACATTTCTACCGCTTCCTCAAACACGGACTGGCCTGTCCTATCAATAACGGACAACACAAACCGATTCCCCGCACCCGATCTTGCAAAAAATGTCGGGATATCGGGTGTTTTTGAAACATTTTGCTAGTGCCTCAAAAACAACCGATTCCCCGAAACTCCTATAATACAAGATTAGGAGTTTCGAGAAAACCAAAGATAGATAGATAGATAGATAGGTAGGTATATAGATAGCACAGACAGCAAACAGAGACAAAACAACAAGCAGAACCTATTCACTTCGCCCTGCACGACGACACCTAGTTCACTCGCTATTCCTAACCACTCTCCTACGCACGACACGAGGGGAGGGCACCTAGCTCAATAGTTAGCTCTGCAATACCGATCTCGAGACTACTGATCTCTCTCTCGTATCGATCCGAAAATTTGGGGTTGCGATCGATACGAGAGGAGATCCAATCCAACTCGAGATAGCGACCCAAACTAAGTAAAGTCCTTCATTAACCGTAGCCAAGGTTCTCAGTTTCCTTTTGATTTCGGTATACTCGTCTTCAACAAGAAAGGTGAAAGACTCGTCTTCAACAAGAAAGGTGAAAGACGGTGCCTTGTAATAGAAAAGGCCAAAAAAGAACCATACAAAAAAATGCGCGGGATCGGTTGCTTTTCATACGATCACCTCTGCAGCAGCATGCCGATCCTTCTCATATGCCGTTGCGAATGAAAAAAAGAAAAAACAGCGGATCACGCGCAACTCATATAATACAAGGGGCGCAACAATTTCCGTACTCCATGTACAGCCGAAGAAGAGATGGAGTCTAGTTGGAGATTCAGATTTGCAGAGAGGACAACTATAAGCGAGAAAGTGCTAGGGAAGGTCCTTCTGCTGGCCTTCTATATAATATAGCAGTAAGACCACCATGCGATTAGGTTGTCCAAGCCCTTCCTTTATCCCTTCATGCCTGAAAAGCTCATCTTCATTAAGAGGTCTCCAGTGAAAGTGAACTTTGATGCAAACCACCAGATTGGATTTTGGGAGAACATCCAAATACCAGATCCTGCCCTTATGAGATTCTCTTTTTTGGTTTGGCTGCCGTGCAGGAAGGAGATGACCAACTAACCTGCCTTCCTGCTATAGCCAATTCTCTTTTTTTCCGGGGATAGGGCCGATCCTATCCTCTTCCTCCAGATCGCCCCACATAGGCCTTTCCAAGAACGGTCAAGATCGGTTGCTGTTTTCCATTTTGTCATTTGTTCTTCACTCTGCTAGCGTTAAGATCTTCTTCTCTTCCACTTCTGTGTTAAGTATAAGCTCTGCCAGTCTTGTGATGCTGTTCTCTTCCGAGGGTCGGGCTAGGTTTGCTTCACTTTCACGAATTCGAGTCTTCCCCAACGTCACTTTGACGTCACGTCACGTCACGTCAATTGATGGAAGGGTCGCGAGCAAAGTGAAACGTCGCGAGCAAAGCTCAACGTCGCGAGCACTCTTGCCTTATAGTGCGAGTGCTTTGAGTGTGCGAGTGCTTTGACTTGCGATAGAGTGCTTTTCACGCTTTGCGAGTGCGTGCTTTGTGGGCTTTGCTCGTTGCTTCGCTTTGCGAGTTCCCTAACGCTTCGCTTTGGCGCCTTCATCAAAGATTCGTCTTTTCAATTTGACCACCCGAAAAAGGCTTTGCTCCTTTCTTTTAAGCTTTGCTCCCCAGTTGCTCGTTGGAAGAAGAAAGGCTGTGTTTCGGATTGGGATCAGAGGAGTCAACAAGCGAGCCAAGATGATCATAGATGGAGGTAGTTCCGAGAATGTGGCGTCGACGGAGCTCGTAGAGAAGTTGGGAATGAAGTGTGAACCCCCCATACAAGCTCGGATGGTTCCAGAAGGGACACGAGCTGTGGGTGAGAAGGCAGTGCCGAGTGCCGATTAACCTCGGTAGTTGGAAGCAAGGGGGTGCTTTGTGACGTGGTACCGATGGATGTGTGCCACATCTTGCTAGGACCGGGTTATACGACATGGGCTAAAGGAAGCTAGCAGCTCCCTCGAGTTCACGGTCAGACTGACGAGTGAAACCGGCCAAG